TCAACCTAAATCTCAATTACCCGTACCTGTGTCTTTGACTGGTTCCGGTTTACCGAGGATCATTCCTTCTTATCATCGAAAACTTATTTTAAAGAAGGATGAACGTGCTGACACATTTGTTAAGATATATTTATCTTACTTCTCTTTGTGTCGAGCGATTCGTCTCGCTAAGCGAGTCGACCGTTCTATACTAAAAAAGAGTATTGTGTCACCGTTTAAGGACGTTGACAGAGTTGAGAATGCAATATCTCAATTCATTTGTCATGTCCCAAAATTGCTCCATCGGTACTGGAAACGTGCGCTAACCATCCCTATGTATCAAGGGATCACATGGGAACCCACGTGGAAAGCTATACCTTCCGACAGAGGGTCCAAATGGAAAGACAAAAAAGGAATCTTCCTCAATCTAAAAGAGGAATTTGAATGGTTCCTGGCTTACGAGTTGTACTCTGACCCGGTCGATTGCGACTTCGCTGAGCCTGGATTTCCACTTTGGTTTCCTTATGTCCGTTATGCCCTTGATCGCTGTAATACAGAGATTTCTCTGTGGTCTATGCGGGCTTCATACCCCATATTCCAACAGCAATTCGAGGGGAACCCGGGTGGTATACCAAAATATGGTTCGCCCGGTAGGTTAGCTCAGTCTACAGAATCTGGCGCAGGAAAGCGACGAATATTCGCAATTGGCAACTATAACAACCAGCGGTTGTTAAAGCCTTTACACGATTGGTTAATGAGTGCTTTAGCAACGCTACCTATGGATGGCACCTATAATCAGTTGTCACCCTTAGTTAGATAGGCTGGTTGGATCTAAGAACGTTTTCTCGTATGATCTTAAGTCCGCCACAGATAGGTGGCCCTTATATCTACAAGGAGACGTCTTAGCGGTCCTCTTCGGTAGGGAGGTTGAAGGTTTTGTTACCTCTATCCTCTCCTTATCCTTTTTTGAGGTACCGTTCTGCAGGTCACCTGTTCATCCATCGGACCCTCATGTGGTTACAAACCAGATTGAGCGTCCTCCGAATACTGGTGTTCTTGTAGAATATCCTTTTGCCAAGGGCCGACCTGTAGTGAATTTCGCTGTAGGTCAGCCATTAGGATATTTGTCGTCTTGGCCGCTCTTCACTCTAAGCCACCACTTAGTGGTGCAATATTGTGCAGAGCTGGTGTATCCGGGTCGATATTTCGATCGTTATGCTATCTTAGGCGATGACGTATGTATCGCCGATGAACGAGTTGCGTCCAAGTACCACCAAATAGTTAGTGACTTTGGCGTAGATATATCTATACCTAAGTCTTTAGTTTCTAACACTGGTGGTGCTGAGTTTGCGAAGCGTTTTAGGTGTCATAACATGACTAAGGATTTCTCTCCTGTGTCTGTTAGAAACCTGCTCAACTCCCATCATATTCCAGGACTCTATTCCGTTTTAAATCTTTATCCGATTAAACGGTTTAGTACGTTCTGTCGTCTGTATGGGATTGGGTATAGAACGCTTTCGCGCTTAAACCATACTAAGTCGCCCAAAGTCTTACGACTTCGCGCGATTTGGGATAAGCGTAACTTACCACTTGAGATATGGCTTGGCCGCGGTCGTCCACTTAATCCGTATCTCCGAGGCTTTCTTATAGATCGCCTGCGGAAGGCTTATAAGCCTACAGATCTTAAGACACTACTGACCTCTATGAAGATGAGTGTCAGCAGGTACTGTCTGAGATTACTGTGATGCGTGGGTGGATGAAATCAAAAAATGAACTTTAAGTAACGGGAAAGAGAGGGTAAAACGGGCTAAACCAATCCATCATGAATTGTCTTTTCGAGTCGTCAAGTGATGAAATCACCGGCACCAAAGGAATAAAGAAAAGCCATAGCTATTTGAGGACCCCGAAAGCCCTCTATTTCTGGAAAAAATCATTCCCGTGTGTCTCGTCTCTTTCGCGGATGGAGAGGGATTCGAACCCCCGGTATCCCTATCAATACTTCGGTTTTCAAGACCGACTCTTTCAACCGCTCAGACATCCATCCTCTTCGCGCTTCGCCCGCCCTATCCATCCGCGCGCTGGCAGGTAGGGGCTTATCTATGTGATTCGCTACGCTTCGCTTGTTTCTATATGATAATATGCACCTTGGTTGCTGCGCTCCCTGCGGGTAATAGCAAGAGAGTGAAGAACGAATGATCCTCCAAACAAAAATAGTGATTGAGTCCGACTCAAGCGAGTGAGTGAAGGGCGTGGCAAGAGAGCGAGTTCGACTCGCGAACGATCAGCAAGTGAAGGACCGATCCTTTTGCGCCATGTTGCGAGACTGGTACTTGGCGGCTCACGAGCAACATATAGACTAAGGTTGCCCATCACTCCATCGCTCTTTTTTGAAGGCCCTTTCTATTCTCTTTCGTCTATGGTTCCTCCATAAGAACACTTAACGCCCAGCTTCGCAGAGCAGCTCTACCCCCAGCCCACAGCATAGTGTGGAATCTGGATTGTTTCATCGAGCACCATTTCTTTTAGATATAAAGGTGTTCTGACTCTATTGGATCAAGTCATAACCTACGCTTTCTATTAGTATACTACTATGGAGAGACTAAGCTCTATTTCAGAGATTGGACTCTCTTACTGTGATTAGCCCCCACTAGTAAGAAGCTGTTCCCGAGCCAGGTTCCCTGGATCCACGTGTTCCTAGTCGGGCCTAAATGGATGAATGAAGAAGGGGGCGGGCAGCACTATAAAGAAAGAAGCCCGGCCACACACACCTCTTTTTAGCCGACTAAAGCCGGATCCACTACACGGCTAGGATCAGAGAAAGATTGAAAAAGAAAGCAACCTAAACCTACTCTACTTTGATTCAAAAGGTTTGGAACCCATAAGGATCAAATCGAACTAAAGGGATTCGCGTTACCATTACCCCGCTGGGACAGACAATGCCAATGGTTACAGCTACAGCCAGAAATCAATTAAGCAAGTCATATTATGCTTTAGTTCCATAAGAAAGCCTGCAAGCGGTCTAACCAGTGCTCAAGTAAAGAAGGACTTCATTTCTCTACTGAACTTTAAGAAGGTATCTAAGAACCCTTTTCTTTTCCCAGAGTCCCGTCCATGAGCAGCGGATAGGAGAGGTCTTTCTATCTACGACTCACTCTTGGTCTCGAAAAACAATTCATTTGACTTGGTTCACTCCGTTCGTAGACTCTATCGACCCTGGAATGGGCAGACGTACAAGCACCGGTCTGGTACTCTTCGCGTGGCTCGGTAAGCGATAACTTCCGGAATGAAAGGGATATCTAGCTTTCACTCAACTATATGATACTAGTTGGTATCACCACATGAAGGCTATAGCAAAAACTCTTATTCGTCATCAACAGGATAGGACCAGAGCTTCTATTTACTCAACAGCTCTTTTTGTAACAGAAATTGCACCGCTTGCTTATTCAAGACCGCCACTTCTATAACACCAACTGCGGATACCGTACCTTCATGTACAGCTTTCTTCTTGAACAACTCTTTCCTCCTAACGCTGGTAAGAAGCTTTCTTATCCCGAACTGCCCGAACTATATGGCGTAGTGTATTCACTTAGACTCAATTGAAACTGAGCTTTTGTGGGCTGGGCCTTTCCAACCTGCCGTGTTTGCTTGTCTTAAGTAGTACTCCCAGTGTAAGGTAAATGGCACGGCATACCCTCACCAATGTGAATGAGGGCGGACACCACCACATCTTAACCTGTCTCCGCTTCACAAAGAAGGAGAACCCATTCCAGATGAAATTTTTTTCCGGAAGTGGTTACTCTGGGGTATATATAATAGTAAACCTAGGCTTTCAGCAGACACATCTACATCCGAATCCGAAGAAGAACCGGTGGAGAATCCGCGACTGGAGAAGAAGGCCTTGTCCCCTGTGGGTGGTGGCCAGGCGAAAGGACCGACCCGGGAGCGCGGTTTCGTAACCAAGAACGGTGGGCGAGGAAGATAGGAAAAGGCCCCACACGTCTATAACTGCCTACCGCTACATACGTCTTATTTACTGCTTGGTCTAGCGAACTTAGACCCGGGAATGTCTGGGAGAAAGCACTTCCTAACAGAGCAGTCTAATTGTTGTGGCGGTAGGACTGTGATAACAACCTTCTCTTCGACCTGCCTAGAGGCGAGATCAGATCACCTCATCAACTCAAATAAGAGTGACGAAAACCGGCATTCTAAGTAGGAAAAGGCGCTTTCTTAGGCAACCCCGCTTTCAAAGGAGCCCAGCAATTTCTGCTTATTAGATCCAGAACCCTCCCTGGCGGTAAGAAGTTCTATGTGTGTGTGCACGAGCCAGCCAATTCTGTCTTTCCAAGACATGAAAACCGCTGGCTTGTGTGCGGTTAGAATCTTCAAAAGTGGAGTCATTCCTTGTCCCTATTCCTAGTAGTGCCTCTGGACGCCAGCCTTCCTTCTAGTAGAAAGGCGTTTACTGCCCCTACTTTCTGATTCCCAGAATTCCACTCAAGGACACCTGTAACAAACAACAATAGGGTGGGGGGTTTAAACCAAAAAAGAATGGGATGACTAGTGCTGGTTCATTCTATTAACTAGTTATATACGCTTTTTTGTGATCTAAAGCAGATGGATTGAATCGCACGAGGTTCGGGAAAAGGTCTTGTACCATTGAAATATGGTCCATGTAGTAGTCTTATGCGTTGGACCGGGTCTCCTTTTGTCTGATTGCGGCGATGAAATGGTAAAGAGATGTCGAAATGGTGAGAAAGCTCACAATCCAGAAGTTTGCCCGCTCGGAGATGGTGAACTCTCGTTAGTACAGTTGCGGAGACTTTCGTCGCTTTGGCAGCTTCCTGCCCGGCTCACTAGTCAGACCCCCAAGGGGATATGTGCGTCTTGTTCGGATGGGTAAGTTCGAGCTTTTATGAATTGAGTCTTGGTCTCTGGGCTCCGAGTACTATGTGCTATGGTATTTGCTCAACAATCCAGTTCTAGAACCCCCTTTCTGCTCCCATTTCTTCGGGGCGGCTCGGCGAAAACTGAACCATCGGAGCCACTTCTTTCATCGGTATAACCCATAAATAGATCTATGCATAGCGAAGTTGAGCCGCCCACTCCCGCCAAACCCTCTCACCAACTTCAGCCCGCTTCAAAAAATTATCCTCTTTCTCCGGATCACTGCTGCTCTGATCGAGTGTCATAGGACATGATTCTTAGCCAGCCTTCCACCGCCACGAGAGGGCGCCATCCTTTCGGCTTGTCGTATTCGATGCCATCTCCCTTTCTCAGTCTTCCTCATGCCCTTCTGTCCTTTGACAGGTCGATGCACCCTACTAAGCCTTTCTGAGACAGGCACCTTTCCTTCTGTACTTCGTGCCTATGCCACTCCCAAATTGGAGTCACGGGCGGTTTGAAAGTTAGAAGATTTTGGTCGAGAAAGTTGTCCATTATTTGTATAAGCGGTTCACCTCGTTCATTTAACCTCTCTGTGACCACTCTTTCCACTGCAAGCTCATCGCCTGGTCTAGAACTGATGATTTCTGCCATTAACTAATCCACCTCTTCATTTTCAAACTCCGTAAAACTATTTTGACAAAGATGAACGACTTCTTTCAAACTTAATGAGGGTGCAAGCATGGTGGACCCGCTGAAAACATCCATACATTCTTGCGAACCTGCTTTATCAATCTCAGGTTTCGACACTACTCGCACCTCCTTCACTCTATTTCTCTGATCGATCCTCTCTTGAACCGCTTACTGCATCAAGCACGGGTTACGGAATGACAGAGCCGAGCACACTATTGATTAGGACAGGGCAAGAGCAGAGGAGAAGAACTCTCATAAAAAGATTGAAAATATACAGATTCGATCGAAGGGGAGACTCTTACTCTTTCTTCCGAGAGATGAAAGAAGAATTGAAGCGATTAAAGCCAAAGAGAAAGGCGCACCCCTAGCCGCTGCATCTGACTCTTTTAACAAAAGAGAATCCCTTACTTCAACCGTAGTCCACTCTTTGGTTTGGTGGAAACAAGTTCAGTACTTCGTTAGCTTTCGAGAAGAAGAAGATGTTGAGAAAAAAAGACGTGATACCGAAAGGTTATGACCCTAACGAACAGCAGAAAAATGGGCCAATAAGCTGCTCCCATGGTACGCTGGCTCAGGTGTGCTGGTACTGATTGCGCCTATTAACTCAACCTAAGGCAAGAGCGGATCTTCCTAAACAGGATTGAAAGACTGCTAACCTTCATGCCTTTCTATTATACATACCCTTTCTTCCCTCGGGTCACTCACTGCCTTAGCTTGAGCTTGCTTCCTTGCCTGCCATCTAATGGAGCAGCTTAGCCTAACCAAATAGGCTTTGAACCGGATTGCTACTGACTTTAGCTTGGCTCGTGCCCTTTTACCTAGACTGACTGAGAGCAGGGAAGAATCTTCTCTTTACTTGAGCTAACAAACCAAACCACAGTCTTGGCTTGGCTCAGGGGTTAAGTGAGACGATCAGCTCCTATTTCTTTTAGAATGCATTTCTTTGTCATGGTAGAACCAGAACAGAACCCTTTCTGGGGAACTTCGCTAACCGAAGGAAAGGAAAAGAGTGACTCTTGCTTAAACTTAAACAAGGGAATAGCAGCTCCTCTTGACTTGACTACAAAGCAGGCAGCTGTCGCTCTTGCATGGGCGGATAGCGTTGGGAAGTGAGAAGGAAGAAACCCCACGCCTTGAACAAAAAGGGAACGATGAAGTTAGCCTAGCTTCGGTTCGGTCCCTCTTCCATTTCGTCTGCTATTCCTAAGCCTTCCTGCCTGTACTTTTATGCTTGCCTGGACTGGAGTTCCTTTCTCCCTTCCTTTTACTTTTAGATTAGACTGACATGCTAAGTCAATCCAGGTAGGAATAGGAAGAGTAGCTATGACCGTGGCATACTTATACTGGATGCCCTTCGTTTTCGAGTAAGCTTTGCAACCTCTAGTTATAGTAGCTAGGGAGGGAAGAGAGATTGAATGGAAAAGAATGTCGACAGAAAGGAAGGTCTCATTCCAGTTTGATTTCCATGCCTGCAGGAAAGATAGAAGATCGAGAATGCCGAACTAGCGGATGCAGAAAGCAATTGAAGGCGTTCTAGTTTGTTCAATGTAGTTTGAAGACCTACAACAAGAGGACCCCTATAAAGCCCCTAGTTGCCAAAGATAAGGAAGCTCTTTGTTATGAAGAAGCCACAAATAAATCAGAGTAAAATGAAGGTCTAAAGCATATAGGGGTTGGCTACGGGCGGCACCCTATAGCTATAACATTATGCGTGTGTAGATCCTTGACAACACAGAGGAAGTTGGAATAAAGATGGCATAGCTTTGGCGGTCATCACAAAGTTGTCCAACCAATAAAATTTTTTGAGAGATGAGACAAATGCAGCCGGATTGCTCGTCATATGATGGGTAGCCCCACTGCTTAATGGGTGGTATAGTCTTTTCCTTATTGTGTGGTTTAGAAGATTCTAGTTTGGAATCGCCGCCGGGGTTTCATGGTGTAAGAATG